TACGACATCGGGTTTTGGAGACCCGCGTTCTACCGAACTGAACTAAGAGCGCTTTCTTATCAGAATTTTTTTGAACCCCAATACACCTTGCATGTATATATATAATATAGCGTTTCTAAACTCAAAATGAAAGAAAGATTATGTATGTCCAATTTAATTGATCTCAATTTATTCCTCCTTACTGCTCATAGGAGAACTAAAGTAAAAGTATAGGTAGGGATGACAGGATTTGAACCCGTGACATTTTGTACCCAAAACAAACGCGCTACCAAGCTGCGCTACATCCCTTTCAATTGGTCTACAGTTTCATTGTAGAGAATCCCTGTCTTCTTTTCCATAGTGTTATTTCTTCCATTGATATACATAATTTTTATTGTCATTTATTCTTTTTTTGGGGGGGCTCATGTCATATAACATATTGTATAACATATAATAAAATAATAAAAGACTTATCTATACCCATATGAGACGTTAAAAACAAAAAGAAGGAGGATTTTCAATGCGAGATCTAAAAACATATCTTTCCGTGGCACCAGTACTAAGTACTCTATGGTTCGGATCTTTAGCAGGTTTATTAATAGAGATCAATCGTTTATTCCCCGATGCGTTGACATTCCCCTTTTTTTAATTTTAGTTATTGATACGGGAAGGGGATTAGAGATACAATCAAATCAAATAGCTTTAACTAATTAATTGCTATTTTTTTTTTTTTTTAAGACTAAATCTCAGCGAAAATCCCGGCTTAAATTTATATTCTAATAGAGTGAGAACGGGGATGGAAATGTGCTCCTAGGTCAACAGTATCATAAAAAATAGTTAAATAAGATACTGTACTGCAATTAGAAATATAGTTTGAAATAATTGTATTCCTTATTATTTACTATTTTTTGACTATTACTCTAGTGATTGCAACGAAATCTTTCATAATTCGATTTAGAGTTAGCAACTTCTATTTTTTCTTTGTTCCTTTCTTATTCGCTTCAGATTGAAAAAATGGAAGAGTTGAGCGAATCAAAAACCAAAGGGGGTTCATGGCCAAGAGTAAAGATGTCCGAGTAACGGTTATTTTGGAATGTACCAGTTGTGTCCGAAACGGGGTTAATAAAGAATCAACGGGCATTTCCAGATATATTTCCCAAAAGAATCGACACAATACGCCGAGTCGATTGGAATTGAAAAAATTCTGTCCCTATTGTTATAAACATACGGTTCATGGGGAGATAAAGAAATAGATCGAATGCAGGTCTGTTTGTCACTCTTCCAAGGAACATAAAAAATGACATATTATATATATAATATATATTTTAATATAACTAAAGTAAATCCTAATTTCTATTTCTTCTATTTCCGTATTTCTTCTATTTCAGTTGGATCTAAAAAAAAAAAGAATTAGAACTCAGAAATAGGATTTTCAGGGATAAGGAACAAACAAACCATGGATAAATCCAAGCGACCCTTTCTTAAATCCAAACGATCTTCTCGTAGGCGTTTGCCCCCGATCCAATCGGGGGATCGAATTGATTATAGAAATATGAGTTTAATTAGTCGGTTTATTAGTGAACAAGGAAAAATTTTATCTAGACGCGTGAATAGATTGACCTTGAAACAACAACGATTAATTACTATTGCTATAAAACAAGCGCGCATTTTATCTTTGTTACCTTTTCTTAATAACGAGAAACAGTTTGAAAGAACCGAGTCGACCGCTAGAACTACTGGTTTTAGAACCAGAAATAAATAGGCTTACTCTTCTCAAAATTCCAATATGCTATGAACTCAAACCCAGATGGATATTTTGTTCGAAAAATAATAAAATCTAAATTAAATTTTCGTGTTGTAATAAAAAAAAAAGAATCAAAGAATCGGGGAAGAATCAAAGTTTTTTTGTTTGAGCGCGTTAACTCATTTTGACGACTTTATCATCTTATCAATTTTTTCTTATACTAATTTATACTCTATCTTCCCGGAGTTCATTCTCCGGGGAATGTCATTTAAGTTTTTCGGTAAATTCCTTACAATCCTTTTCCTCTATGATCTCATTAGAAATCATATAAAGACAATTCCTATTTAATATAGCTATTTGTGCAAGTATTTTACGATTAAGAAGCAATTTACTCTTGTACAGATCATTTATAAATCTACTATAACTATAGGATACTTTATTTTCACGAATTACTGCATTTATCCGAGTGATCCACAAACGACGAAAATCCCTCTTTTGCCTATCTCTATCCCGATGAGCAGAAACCAAAGCTCTTATTTTCTGTTGAGTAATAGTTCGAGTAAGTCTTGAATGAGCCCCCCCAAAGCTTGATGCAAATAAACGGATTTTTGTTCGACGTTTACGAGCTACATATCCTCGTCTAATTCTGGTCATTGAATAAATGAAACTTTGATGAATAACTAATTGATTTCCGTTCTTTTAGTTATTATTTTCCCCTTTACTGGTCGATTAATAACAAAACAGATTCTTCCAATGTATAAAATAAAAATTCCAATGGCTTTGGCTACTATAACCTCCCCGACCACTATATATATATATTTTTTTCATTGTAAACATAAAAATAAAATTTAAATGGATAAAGAAATAGTGGTTCCATCGTTTCTATGGTTACTTCTTAAACGGTGAGGTCCTTTCTATACACCGGAACCCCTTCCTGCATTTAATCAATATTCTTGGTAACTTGTACAGTTCACATCCTTTGGCTCTACCCATGAATTATATTATTTAGTAATAGGTCTTTCACAATGAGATCTAACCCATACAGTAACGGTATTTAATTATGAAAGTTGGCTAGGTAGCTGACCCTGTTAGTCCGTTTTTGCAAGAGTGGGAACATTATTTTTCTGCTTATATATTTCCCCCGCTTAATGGATAACTATTTCTTACCAAAGGGGAATTGCTTCTCATCTTAAATTCAGGTGATTGGATTTGCACCAATGGAAACCATAAATTGAATACACAGGGAGATAATGGATCTTTTTGATTTGTAGATAGTGGGTGGAATTCTTCCATTGTATCCTATCCTATTCATATTCTATTTCTAGCCTATTCACTGGTCTTGATTGATCACTGATACTGGAAACATACAGTTTGTCTTTTTTTTGTGTTCCAGTCCTAGCTCATGATCTAAACGTGTCGCACATACACCCTAGTACATGTTCCTCGGCGCTGAGGACATCCCCGAAGAGCGGGGGATTTCGTGACATTTCTTATTGGCTGTCGTGTGTTTCTAATAAGTTGCTTAATGGTTGGCATGCTGTATCGTATACATAATAGGCTGGTTGAGATCGATCCTAACCGGATGATTATGAATCGCTTTTTTTTTAATCTATTTAATAGAATATTAAACCCGGATAAGAATATAAAGAAAATCGCAACACAACAATAGTAGGGATTTCAGCGAAATCCTTCATTCAACCGCTACAAGATCAACAATTCCATGAGCTTGGGCTTCTGTTGCTGACATAAAAACATCTCTTTCCAGATCTTCGGATACAACCCATAAGGGTTTGCCCGTTCTTTGTACATAAACCCTTGTGATGGTTTCGCGCAGTTTCAGTAGTTCTTCCGCTTCCAAGATAAATTCTCCCGTTTGTGCCTCAGAAAAAGAGGCTGCGGGTTGGTGAATCATTACCCTGATGATAAATAAATGGTTTCTCTATCTTGCAGGATGATGAGGTGCAAAAAAAAAAAAAAGAATTGAAGAACCGTACGGGCATTTTTTGTGCAGTGCATACGGCTCTCTAATGGAATTTACTTTCACCTTACAGCCGAAAATCTAGGATCTATCAGACGCAGATCGGTAAATGATCCAATTACCACCCTTCCTTTCGGTTCGTTTCCTTTCGGGGGAGTTAAAAAATACTATGATGGTTCCGTTGCTTTATATATTTATTTCGTCTGTGATTCAGCAATCCCAAAGTTTTTTTGAGCTAAGGCAAAAAACGAATCTGTTCTATAAAAAATAAATATTGTTAAAACCCTTCCGGTGTGAAAACAAAAAAAAGTTTGTGACGCTTAAATGGACTACCCTAAGATAAAATCGGAATATCTTATTATCTCATACTACTCTTTCGATACATAATTTAATGTAAAAAAAAAAAAGAGAGTTTTATCATATCAAATTTGAAGTGCCATGCTATTATTACTTAATATTCCTGCTAAGGCATAGTATTTTTTTCTTTCAAATAAAAAACTCAATGGCGCCAAGCGTGAGGGAATGCTAGACGTTTGGTAATTTCTCCTCCGACCAGGATAAAGGATCCCATTGAAGCGGCCAATCCCATGCATATTGTATGTACATCTGGTCTTACAAATTGCATAGTATCGTAAATAGCTACTCCGGGTATTACCCATCCTCCGGGAGAATTTATAAACAAATAGAGATCTTTGGTATCATCCTCTATACTGAGATATACCATAAGACCAATAAGTTGATTTGAGATCTCACTATCAACCTCTTGGCCTAAAAAAAGCAATCTTTCTCGATAAAGTCGGTTGATTAGGATAAAAAACTATCCCTTAGGAACCGTACATGCACCTTTTGAGGCATACGGTTCAAAAAATAGCGGAAAAAAGATCAATGTATAAGATTCCAGCCCCTTTATTTTGGCTTAGAGTAGGTTCTATCTAACTTTTAACAAAGGAACCCTTTTTTTTCCATAAAAAAAAGATAAGTTTTTGCTCGTTTTCCTATAACCTAATTCATTACACTTATCAAACACACTTCTCATTGATATATTGTTTCATCGAGATCCAATCCAAATTACGATGTAATTTTCTTGTTCCTGAAGGGGTCCCTTCCATTTTTTTAGGTTTATGCTCTACTCCAGGTAAATATTTCCGCGATTTATATTTGCACATATAGGATAAATGCCCCCAATACCACTTCTTTTTTTAATTCATTTGATGCCTTTCTTCCGTCAAATATTTGAGGTATTCAGCATATTATTCTATTCGATTAATTAACACTTTGAGACCACCCCTCTTTCTAATTTAATAATAAAATCGTTTATGATACAAGTAGTACGCCGATCTATTACTAATTGGGTTTTTTCTAAACGGAGCCTGGATACTTCATTTTCTTGGTCCAACCAAGCCAACCATAAATAAGTTTTATTGAGATGGTAATATTAATCTGGATCCCCCAAAAACGGATCTAATTGCACCTCACGCGCCAATTTTAAAATAAATTGATTGGGTGAAACAAGGGATATCTCAATCGAGGGAGAGAACGGGGAAATCCCATATGACCCAATATATCTGACAAGCCGCACTATACGTCAACCCAAGATGCATCTTCCTCTCCAGGACTTCGAAAAGGTACTTTTGGAACACCAATAGGCATTAACAAAAAATGAAGTACTATATTTCACTTTGATGTGGAAACGTAATAATGGGTTTAATTGTCTTCATAAAAATTGGCCGTTATTCATTTTAGCCATGGTCAGAAAGGAAGACAGAATTAATAAAGTAACTAAAATTATTCCAAATAGGTCTTTCGAATGATGACTAAGTATGGATGGATTCACTCATAGAAAATGGGCTCAACCCACCATTGCGTATTGGGGCTTATCGGGTATAGAATAGATCTGCTTCTCTTTGTTCCTACGAACAGAATTGTTTGATTATTGCCAGCAGAAGAGAACAAATATTATCTCCTGCTCGGAGAGAATCCACTGAAGGGGGGAGGTCCATAGTATCGTTTTAAAAATGCAATAAAGTTACATAGTCTTTATCTTTCTTTGATAAAAAGGGGTATTTCCATGGGTTTGCCTTGGTATCGTGTTCATACCGTTGTATTGAATGATCCCGGTCGGTTGATTGCTGTCCATATAATGCATACAGCTCTGGTTGCTGGTTGGGCCGGTTCAATGGCTCTATATGAATTAGCCGTTTTTGATCCTTCTGATCCCGTTCTTGATCCAATGTGGAGACAAGGTATGTTCGTTATACCCTTCATGACTCGTTTAGGAATAACTAATTCGTGGGGTGGTTGGAGTATCACAGGGGGGGCTGTAACGAATTCAGGCATTTGGAGTTACGAAGGTGTGGCCGGAGCGCATATTGTGTTTTCTGGCTTGTGCTTCTTAGCAGCTATTTGGCATTGGGTGTATTGGGATCTAGCAATATTTACTGATGAACGTACAGGAAAACCGTCTTTGGATTTGCCCAAGATTTTTGGAATTCATTTATTTCTTTCAGGGGTGGCTTGTTTTGGTTTTGGCGTATTTCATGTAACAGGTTTGTATGGCCCTGGAATATGGGTGTCCGATCCTTATGGACTAACTGGAAAAGTACAATCTGTAAATCCAGCGTGGGGTGTGGAAGGTTTTGATCCGTTTGTTTCGGGCGGAATAGCCTCTCATCATATTGCAGCGGGTACATTGGGCATATTAGCGGGCCTATTTCATCTTAGTGTTCGTCCGCCTCAACGTCTATACAAAGGATTACGTATGGGCAATATTGAAACCGTCCTTTCCAGTAGTATCGCTGCTGTCTTTTTTGCTGCTTTTGTAGTTGCTGGAACTATGTGGTATGGTTCAGCAACTACCCCCATCGAATTATTTGGTCCCACTCGTTATCAATGGGATCAGGGATACTTCCAGCAAGAAATATATAGAAGAGTTAGTGCTGGACTCGCTGAAAATCAAAGTTTCTCAGAAGCTTGGTCTAAAATTCCGGAAAAACTTGCTTTTTATGATTACATTGGGAATAATCCGGCAAAGGGGGGGTTATTCAGAGCGGGCTCAATGGACAACGGGGATGGAATAGCTGTTGGATGGTTAGGACACCCCATCTTTAGAGATAAAGAAGGGCGTGAACTTTTTGTACGTCGTATGCCTACCTTTTTCGAAACATTTCCAGTTGTTTTGGTAGATGGAGACGGAATTGTTAGAGCTGATGTTCCTTTTAGAAGGGCAGAATCAAAGTATAGTGTTGAACAAGTAGGTGTAACTGTTGAGTTCTACGGCGGCGAACTTAACGGAGTTAGTTATAGTGATCCTGCTACTGTTAAAAAATATGCTAGACGCGCTCAATTGGGTGAAATTTTTGAATTAGATCGTGCTACTTTGAAATCTGATGGTGTGTTTCGTAGCAGTCCGAGGGGTTGGTTTACTTTTGGACATGCTTCGTTTGCTTTGCTCTTTTTCTTCGGACACATTTGGCATGGTGCTCGAACCTTATTCAGAGATGTTTTTGCTGGTATTGACCCAGATTTGGATGCTCAAGTAGAATTTGGCGCATTCCAAAAACTTGGAGATCCAACTACAAAAAGACAAGTAGTCTGATATAATATAACATTGTTATCGCATCTTTTGAATCGACTTTTTTTCTTTGACTTTTGCTCTTTCTTTAGGTAGGAGATGATCCAAAATAAACAGGTATGGAAGCTATAATTGTAAACCACGATCGAATCTATGGAAGCATTGGTTTATACATTCCTTTTAGTCTCGACTCTAGGGATCATTTTTTTCGCTATCTTTTTTCGAGAA